TTCAATACGGATACAGTAACGATCATAGCGATCTCCTCTGGTACCTACTGGTACGTCAGGATCCGATTGGTCATGAACATCGTAAGGTGCTGCTCTTCGCGAATCCCAGCATACCCCTGGTTGGGATGGGTAGGCCCACCACTTCACTTTCACTTAGGCCTGGGCCAAGTCAGTGGGGGGACCCTGTCGGGCTCCTCCCCCCCCAAAAAAGACAAACTGTACGTGAGAGTTTCCCTTCATACGGCTCGAATCATTCTCAGATGCCAGCCAGGGGCATCCTTTCCTTGTTTGTTGGGTTGCGCGCAAACGAGCACTGGCCGCAACAGCAGGGAACTATGACCAATAGAGTCAGACACTTAGCTAAATCCGCACGCAAAAGGAATGTGGTTCTGGTTGAGGCTTTCTTTCCTTTATTAGTCTTGGGGGCGCGGGACGTTCGCGGAGTCCGTACCACCACAGGACTGGTCGTTCTTGGGCGGATCCCGCTCCTAAACATAAGGGATAGGGGGGCCTATCATATCAAAAGGGTTGTAAAAAGAGAACCCGGCTACCTATTTCATTCGACGTTCCGCCCGATTCGACCGACTTTTTGATAACAAGAAGGCGGCGAGCTGATCTGCTTTGATCAAGGAAAAAGCCCAGTCAGCCACCAACTCGGTGCAGGTCACGTGACCTACAGCTCGGCCTTCGCTTTTTGAGACTTCCTCTACCCACATCTCTATGTGCCCGCAGCACTTCCATATGGAGAAAGATAGGCTTACCATGTTCCATCAATAGCACCTAACCTATGCCGATTTTGGCGGACTGTGCTCCACCCCGGTGAACTCATGCGGTTCCGACGTGCCCCGAGGCCAGAGGCGAATCCATTCACGGTCCGTAGGACCAACACCATTCGAAGGTGGGTGGCCCGCCCCGCCTAGAACAGTCATGTTTGACTGGGCTTACACACATTCGCTCACTTACGCTGTCCCCCCTCAGCTCACCCTAGCCCCGGGCCTTTTGCTCTTCTAACGTAAGCTCCAAGGCTTCACACCAAGTCTTCACTGACAGAATATGCATGCTTAAGTAGGGTCAGGCAGAACCGTTGTTGCCTGATGGGAACTCCCCCCATATTGCTATCAATGTCTTCATGTCGCACGACCTCTTAACATTACACCACTGAATCCCCAATCCTTTGCTTGCTGTGCTGTGACAGTACCAATATCCACTAATCGTTGTTTCCAGATACGGTTGCCGGTTGACATCTCTTCTAATTCGTCGATACGAGAAGCAAATTGTTGTGTGAAGGAATCAATATCTCGACATAAGCCAAGAGGCAGATCTTGTGCCACTCCACCTGGTCGTATGAAACTGGCATGCATCCTGGCTCCCGAGACTCTTTCATAGAATTCCAACAATTTCTCCCGCTCCTCAAAAGCCCACAGGGACGGAGTTGATGCTCCCACATCCATAGCATGAGTAGTTAAAGCAAGTGAATGATTTGAAATTCGAGTTATTTCGCGGAATAACACTCGTATATATTGAGCTCGTAATGGTACCTCGCAATTCAAAAGTCTCTCTACGGCTGAAGAATGAGCGTGTTCTTGGGCCATCGTAGAAACATAGATAGGGTCGACGACGGAACGAAGAACTCACCCTAGATACAGCTTTTTCGTACACGTTCACTTGCATCACATACACAAGTGCTCTCTGAACCGTGCAATAAGGTCACCCATAACACGGCTCTCCCACTTGAGTGACCTTAGCCCCAGGCAGGCCATGCTATTCAATGATATTGGAAAAATGGCAGCGTAACGTAACAGTATTGAAAGCTGGTCGCCTTTTGAGGGAGGGAAAGCCTTTCAGAGCCCTACTTCCCTCTTTGCGACCTCATCACTTCAAAGCGCAAACCCATTTCTTTCTGAGTCACCGGGCGGAGCGCACCTTTGGTACTTTGCTTTTAGCTTTTATAGGTTATGCAATAGACGGGAGGCTTAGCTCAGGATCCCCCCTGCTTGCAGAAATGAATGGATCAGAAGGGGGGGCTGGGTTCTATTTCCGGGCCGGGCGGGAGGTGAAGGCCATAAGAGAAGATTGCCCTCCCGGTAAGGAAGAGAGGAAAAGGGTGCTGTCATCTATCTCGACCTGTTTCCCGAGGCGTTGAAAATCCAGACCGGCTCAGAGAATCACTGGCGCTATTTAGCCCTTCGTTTCGCCATTCGAAGTACTACCTCTGCCTTCCCTTTTTGTAACATACCCAGGCGCCCTCCTTTCCAATCACTAAGGAAAAAACCAATCAAAGCCCTATCTAAGTAAAGCTTCGTCTGTTATTTTCCCGGCCCCAGGGGAGTTTACTCAACCCATTCCCCAGTCTTCCGCACTGCTCAAGTAAGTGTGCGACTCCGTATGAGGACCTCCTTCCCTTCTGCCCACTCTCTGTTCACACGGTTCTCAAAGCAGAGGAGGAAAGGTGGGCTGCAGGTACCACGAGCCCTCTGTCCCACACATCTATCCAGAAGCAAGTGTAGTTCACCGGTTCCACCGAATGCTCCTATCTATCGGCAAAGATCGTGTGAGTGTGCAGTTATGCTTCGGATGCTTCGCCATAGAATAGATCGACCCAGTTCCTGTTCTTTTCCGGTGCACTCGCTTTATATCTCCGACACACAAGGAAGGACGCGGTGGGAAGGAAGCAGCCCTAGCCTCTGTCCGGCCGATCATTCCGCTGGCATCTTGCATTCACGCCTCCGTTTGACTGCCGCTCGGGGATGGGGTTGTAGATACGTTAGTCTTAGCGGATCGTTGGCTCCACCTGTTATCTCCTTCTACGACATGCTGTTGTCGTCGCCATATTCAATATGTAACTTAGTCATCTCTGCCTCGCTGCGGGTCAGCACCTCCGAAAGAAACGGAGGACTCCATTCAGTGACTCCGCGATCGCCCTCTAAACGATCAGAATAAGGTAAAGCTTGAAGATAAGTTTTGTACTCTATTAATTTCTCAGTCCCTCTAGTCGGGTGGGCGCCGGCCGGTCTTTCGACCAGATCCCCCTAAAAACCGTACGTGCGGGTCTCCCCGCATGCGGCTCACGCCATTCGAGGTGGCCCAGCATTCATTCGCAAATCCAGTAGTGAAATTGAGACTGCTCGACCTCGGAAGCTAATTCGCGTGTAGGCTGCGCTGTCTGTCGTACCGTTGACTCTATCTATTCATTGAATTAACTTTCATTCATTTTTTTTGTTTGATAGGCTTGCTCCCTCTTTTTCCAAGAATTAATGCACTTCCCCTTGACTTCAGAGGGCCTTCTCTAATAGGGGAAAAGCCTTCCATTTCCGTCAAATGACCCGGCCCCCCTGGCTCTTCCACCGTCCTGGCTCCCTTTCCTACCTATGCTATGCTCCCCCGGCACAGGCCTACCACGCTTCGCGCCTGCGGCGTTTTCGCCGGACGGTCTTTGCCAGTAGTGCCATCCTCCCCGCTGGCTGTATGGGCGGGTTGTCCCTCGCTGCTGCGTTCTGTTAGGCTATGGATTACAGGAACAAATGTAGTTGAATGAGACAGCAGGCGGGTTACACGTTCCGCTGTGCCGAGATGTGAGGTGCAGGTGGTGATGATCACCCCGGGGTATGCGCTAGCGCCCTTGACAGGCACTCCAGGACCCGCCAACGCTCATGAAAACCCGGGTCGGTCCTCCATTCATCTGACCGGAGGTGTGGATAACGAGGCCACCTTCACAACCTTCTCCCTTCTGTCCTTATGTTGTAGTAAGGTAGGGCGGTTCGCTTGAGTTGCTCAACCGCCCCTTAGCCCGGTGCTCGTGACGCGCTACGGGACCTCCACCGTGCCGGGGGACCAAGCAGGGCATAGCTAGCGGCATAGGAGCCGACTCGGCGTCAGCGGCTTCGTGCCGCACTGGAGTGATCCAATATGTGGTTCCGCACGTTCCACCACTTCTCCGTTCATTTCCAATACTGATCGTGAAACACCATGAGCAGCAGGATGTTGAGGTCCGAAATTCGAAGTGAAATTTTTGATTTGCCCGTTCCTAGTCGTCATGGGAAAAAAGGAAGAAATAAGAAAGATATTATTCCCTAAGAGCTTGTCCAGTACTACCTGTACCAGAAATGCATCTCCTTGCGTGCGAGAGACTTCTATGCCAGCCGTTATTACCGGCTCTGTTATGAAAGAAAGCGGCAGACTCATCTTACAGGTGTTCCCTAATGAGGGATTTTAGGGGATTAGGGTTCTCCTTTATCTCCTCCACCCATCCGCGGAGGGTTTCAATATAAATCTCCGCAGATATTTTCAGATCGCGAGACATAATGTTCTCTGCGACACTGGAATAGATTTATTCCATTTCCGGAAAGTGAACGGAAAGCCGCCCTTTCCCCTTCTCACAATATTACCGAACTTGCTCAAGAATCAATGAATGGCACTTCGAAGTCCGGGGATCGGCGCGGGGAACTTCCACCGGTTCTGGACTGGAGCCTGCGGGTTCTGAATGACCTCCCTCTCACGGTGAAAAAAGTGGTTAACCATCTCGAATAAATCCATATTGTCCACCTGAAAAACGCGTCTCAACTACAGCCAACTAACTCCCCAGTTTCCCTATCGAAAAACCAACCCTACTTAATTTGTTCTAGAAATGCTAACCAAGTTACACACTGGGGCCATGGGTCATGAAAGAGGTTGACCCCCATCCCCCTTCACTATGTATGGCCAATGAACTCCTCGCTTTAGTCCGTTCTTTTACTTCTTTGGGCTCGGGTCGATAGTTGCCGTGGTAGTAATGTCCCGGAGCCCGGCTACCGGCCCGAGGCGCTGATCGGTAAAGTCATAAAGGGACGTTAAACGTAATTCTAGAAGGGCGTTACCACAAAAAAAAATCCGAGTCTTGGTAGTTTACTTGCTTACTTGTTAGAGTCAGGCAGTTGAAGTGAAAGTTTATTAGACTAGTCCCACTAAGATGGCGGGGAAACTTACTTCCGAGAGAGCTGCTTTCGCCTCGGTAATTACCTAACGAGAGAGAGCCGATGCCAAAGTAGCCCTTTACGCGAGGGAACGCCAGACAGACTGACCGAAGCTAACTAAGTTTTTTTATATAGACTGGAAGCTAGAGAGAGACTATACTAAGGTATAGTGCCGCTACCAGAGAAGGCTGTTTCATGCTAGGCGTCCAGACCTACAACGCCCGAGCCGCATCCCCGGCACACTTGCTATATCCACTAAGGCTTCACATCCCACTTCATCCTACCAACTATACCTTATATAAATAGCCGTTCTATAACAATTCAAGACAACAAGAAAGCAAAATATTTGATCAGACCTTTTCTTATTTTTATTTCCATTTCTTTTTCCTTCCATGGAACGGAACCTTATTTGCCTTCGCCTCAGTAGCCGCTTTTGCTTATGGTAAATAAGTATCCGCTGCTGTCTCCCCAGAGACTTATGGTGGGTTTCTTCAATAGATCTCTTTTCCACCTAACCTAGGTCAAAGGGGTATGCCGCTATGCTACACCGAAGTATGCTCCTAGGTAAGCGACTGCCTTTGGATCCGCCTCTCGAGCACGAGGGTCGTTTTCATAAAAGGCTATCGATCATGAAGGTTTGCCTATGGCTCTGTATCTACCTCTGTCTGCTGGTGCTTATTTTTTTTTTAGAAGCAGCAGGATCAATGGCTTAAACTACTGCTTCTTCAACGCTTCTCCAGCGACTTGTTCTCCTTTCGTCCTTGCTCCTGCACGCACCTAAAGGTACAGTATCTAAACGCTCCTTCTGTTCTTGGGAAAGGGGGCCCAAGGCTCATCCTTATGCTTTCGGTTTTCGAGTGAAAAACAGAGTTGGGGAGACCTGTCAAGCTTTAGGATAGCTCTTTTCAAAATATTTTCTTGTAATAGAAGCTAAGCTTTTATACCGAATCGGGTTTGTTGATGGAATCATAGCCGGGCCGGAACTCTTGATCTATCAATAGAGGGTGAGAACTCAATCAGGAAGGACTGCTAGTCATCACCGAGGGTATGACCAAGGAACTGCTGCTGAGAGCGATAGACTTTCCAACTGAGATGGAGAGAATGCGCTCCTACTCTCTTTCAATCGCCGATGTTAAAACATCGAGGGCGTAGACCCGAGGGGAGGTTGAGTCAGCAGCTAGTTTTGCCGGAATAGGAATAAACGATGCAATTTAATCTGTAGGAGGAAGGTAGAGCAATAGACGGAATGAGTCTTAGTTTCAATATCCCCTGCTCTTGTTGTACTGTTCATGGCATGGTTTGGTGGGACCAATAATTGCTCTTGTTCCCGGACCGGGAAGTTTTTGCATTGATGCCGGGAATACACACTCTCTTTCTCTTTGAAGGAATCCGCATGGAAGGCTCTCGACCGGGTCATGGCATTGCTCTGGAGTGGAGCCGGGGAAGGAGCGAAGGGCAGAGGATTTAGCTTTGGCTTTGGTTCGGTTGACCGTATGACTATAGTTTATGTGGTCTTGTTCAAATAGAATAGGTCCCTTTGGGTGCTATCACATAGCCCTAAGCAGGGCAAGGAAGGTCTCTACAACAAAGAGATATGCCAATTAGCGGCACACTTACTATAAACCTATTTTCGTTAAATCCTATAACAACTCCTATCTTAGTGACTCTTCTCAAATCTCTTTAGGGAGTTAATTACTCTTGGGTATGGCGGAAGAAGAAAGAAGAAGTAATAAATACGACTAGACTTTTAGCTTGAAGGTAGGCTTTAGTCTTTTAACAACCGATCTTGCGACATCAAGTTGTCAATCCGGGCATCGACTTGCCTTTTTTTTGAGTATCCCTTTAGAGCAGAGCGTCTTTCCTATCTCTCCAGGCTAGTCTCTTAGATAGCAAGTCAAAGCAGCTAGTTCGAGGGTCAAAGTCTAGCAATAAGCTAGTGCGCTGATGAAAGTCGATAAGGAAAGTCAACAGGTCACTCCACCAGAGAAGAAGGGTTGTTGAGAAGTCAAGGAGTTCCGTCTTCTACGCTCTCCTTCTTTCTGCTTTCTGGATGATTAGAGATCTTACTAGCAAAAGGGAGAAAAGCTTACCTTAGCTACGGTTAAGTCATCACTTCGGCTAGTTCGTAAAAGAGCAAGGAAGCACTAGTCCGAGTACACGAAGACGCTGCCCTATCTATCTTTCTCCTCTCGAGAACGGTAACAGGCAGACGTAGCACACGCACTTTACTAATTGCGGGAATCACAGACCAGCCCTACAGTTCCTCTCTTTCGAGAGTCGAAATAGGATCGGGAACAATAGGAATGTCACCATCCTTATACAATTGATAACAAGCGATCGGACTCAAAATTGGGTACTACTATAAGTCACATTCCTAGCGAGGCATGACAGAACCTAAGTCTTTACCAATGAAACATGGATTTTTTCCAATGCCAATGAGTCCTTTTAGTCTCCTCCGTCATGAAGACTCAACTAAGGCAACTCACTATTGCCACCCGGGGCGCCTTCACCGACTCAGGACAGGAGCTCAGCATCGTGCGGTTCACCCAAA